AATTTCGCTTTTGCCAATGATCGAATCAAAGAAATAAGTGGAACTCTAGTATCCAATTTCTTCATAGCATTCTCTATTAAAAAAGCGTTGTCCAACATTTGACTCCGTACCAGGAAAGAATTTAGTCGGACACTTGAAAAATAGGCCAAAAAGTCGATAGAATTCTTGGATAATGGATTTAGATGGATCCTTTCCGGTTGAGACCACGCATAAAAGTTAGATTGACATAAATTTACAAGGTAAAATTTCCATTTATTCATCAAAAAAGGCGTATCCTTTGAAGCCAAAATGGATTTTCCTTTATATCTAACATAATGAGTGCAAGGATCCTTCAAAAACCACAGGATAACCTTCAAATGATTAGGAAAGACTTTTGCAAGATGTTCTATTTTTCCGTAGAAATGGATTCGCTCAAGAAGGACCTGAGAGGATTTTGACCATAAATGAGAATCTCGATTACGTAGAAAAAGAAAGATAGATTCGTATTCAGATACATAAGAATTATATAGGAACCAGAAAAATTTTGGATTACTTTGTGAAAGTGAAAAAATGTAAATGGATTTCTGTGAAGTAAGAAGACTATTCCACTTCCAACACTCATGAAGAATAAATCGACATAAATGCAAAGAAGAAACATCTTTCACCCAACAACGAAGGAGTTGAACCACGATTTCGAGATGGATCGGATAGGGTATTAGTACATGTAACACATAATTTAAATGTGAAAGTTTGTCCTCTAAAAAGGGAAATATGGAATGAATTGATCGTAAATTATGAGATTTAACCGTTTCTGACCTTTCTAAGCAAGATGTGAATCGTGTGGAAAATGGAATTTCCATAATAAGGGAGAACCCCTCCGATATCATTTGATAATATAAATTATTGTTATATCGAAAAAACAAATTTTGTTTCGAATATTTAGTGGAAATAATCAAAAAATTTTGTTGATACATTCGAGTAATTAAACGTTTTACAATTCGTAAACTCAATTTATGGTCATACCTGACATTTTGTGACAACAGAGACTTATTTAAATCAGGATCATGAGCAAATACATAAATATACTCCCGAAAAATAAGTGGATATAGGAAGTCATGCTGCTGCGATGGATCTAATTCTAAATATCCTTGAAACTCTTCCATTTGAAATTTCATAAAAAAAGCAAGGTTTTTTGGATTCTCAAGTGATACATAGTGCGATACAGTCAAAACAAGAGTATTTATAGTTAAGAAAAAAAGAAATAATAAATAGAGTAAGATAACGAAAAAATACCTCGGCAAAAGAGAAAGTCATCAACGGATTCTCTATCCTCTCCTTTATCCATCTAATTGTTTTATGTTCATTAAAGGATAAAAAGATGCCTAGAAATTTTTTATTTTTGCAAGCCAATCGCTCTTTTGATTTGGGAAACAATCTCTTTATCAATATACTACTTCTTATACACCTTCGGCTCCACCCCAGAATTATAAAATTCTAATGGTGAATAGCTAATAGTTAGGACTCATAAAAAAAGGAGAATCCACTCAAGGAAAAACCCTTTCCCGCATCAGGCACTAATATTATTTTTAACATATAATTAGATCGGAAAATTCTTTAAATTAAGAAAAGAAGCTCGTTGCTTTTTTCATCTCCCTGGAATTTGAGCTATGGGGCTCTATCCATTTATTCACTTAACCCGACTTTGAGTTTTTTGGGTTTTGCGCCAAGAATTCAAACAAAGTTTTGGATCACTTCGGTAATAAAAAAATTCCTGGAATTCTCCATTGATACGACATGCTGTTTTTTCCATTCATTCCTTATTATTTTGGATCAGTCGTGGTCTTCCCAACTCTACCGATAGTATGGACGAATTGATTTCTTCATAGAAATGTGTAAAAGATGCTAGCCGCACTTAAAAGCCGAGTACTCTACCGTTGAGTTAGCAACCCCCCAATAAACCATATTATTCAATTAATAAATAATAAATCAAAATTAAGATGGATAGATACAATCGAAATCCCAATAAAAAAAAAAAAAAGAAATTGAATTCCCCGGCGCATTCAACTTTTTAACTAGCAAGAAACTGAAAGATAAAAAGGAAAATTGATTCGAAACATAAAAACGAACGGATCAGATAAAACTACAAGAAATTATCAACTAAAAAAGAAGGATATAATCCAAATTCAGAAATCCTTTCTTGCTGTCGCTTATCCTATCCCCTGCTATGTAATGAAGTAAAAAAAAAAAAGAAAGGTATAACAATAGATGGAGTTATCTACAACAAATTATATTTGGTTGAGAGGCTGCTGTCAATATGAGTGTGAATGTTGAGAAAAAAATACACTTGATAACGAATACAATAAAGAAAGCAAAAAATTCTACAAAATTCCATATTCTTCTATATCTTTCTATATCTTCTATATATTATATAATATATATATATAGAAGATATAGAGAATAAGTTTTTTTCTAAAATATAGAAATACCTAAGTATTTTATTTTATATATTCTATAAATTAATAGAAATAAAATGAAACTCAAAAAAAAAAAAAATAAAGAAATAAACAGGTGCTTCCATATATAGATAGAGATAGAAAAAAGTTTAGGCGTAAAGAATTCATCTTGTTAATTGAATTCCAACCAAAAATACTCCACGAAAAAGGCTATGACGAAATTTTCGTTATAAAACCCTTTTTTTCATTTATTCACTTGTATTTGATCTTTTTTCTCCCCATCTTCTATCAATTATCAATTTATCTCAAAAACATTGTCAATTACAACATATGATATTACTAATACCTAGCACTCGTAATACCTAAAAATATTCCATAAAACAAAGAAATTGATAGGTAGGAATCAAACAGAAAGAAGCGGAATAGAAAAAAGGGTTGATCAAGTTATATATAAATCATATAACCCCCCGTTTTTTTATTTCATTGATTGAATTCTCTTTGATTAAGGCGGAGTTACATAAAAAAACCGATTTCTTTGAAATATCTTGAACAGTTTCTGTAGGTTGAGCACCCCTTTCAAGGAAATAGAGAATATCAGGAAAATTTAAATAGGTCTGATTTTTTATTGGATCATAAAAACCAACCCTTCGAAGTGGTTTGCCATCTCTTCGGGATCGAACATCCATTGCAACGATTCGATAAATAGTTCGTTGTTTTCTACCACAGCGTCTCAAACGAAGTTTGAGCATATGCCTCCTTTAGCTAAAGTATGTAATTCCATTAAGGAATCAAAAACAAGTCATTGTAATTGGTTGAGGGGTACTATCGATATCTATATTTTATCCTTATTTTTGAGTAATCAAAAAATTTCACTTAGATATCTAGCTAATCTATATGATCTATTTGAATTCTTTATTTTTTCTATGTTTCTATATGAATATGTAATGTAATTTTTTTTTGTTTGCATATTTTACATCCGTAAATAGATTAGATTAATAGACCTCGCTTAATTCAATTGATTGAATTAAGCGAGGTCTATTTCGAACTTAGAACTAATTCGAATTACAGAAAGGTGCTCAAAAAGACAATCTTTTTTGATTCTAAAAAGATTTATTTTGATATAGTTAAACTAGGAATAACTATTCTGATATACTGAGAATGGATACTATTATATAAAGATATATAAAGAATATGAATATTTAGAATAGTAATAAAAATAAAATTTGATTTTAGATTCTAATTTTAGATTCTATATGGGTATGCTCTGGGACGGAAGGATTCGAACCTCCGAATAGCGGGACCAAAACCCGTTGCCTTACCACTTAGCCACGCCCCATTTCTATTCGTTACTATTAAACACTAATAGTGTTGTTGGTTGTTCGTCAATTCCAGTCAAAAATTTCTATGAACTAGATAGCTCATAGGATTTTGATACATGTAGATATAAAATGAAACTTCATTTATTGATCATAATATATAATTCAATTAAGATATTGGATGAAAGTACGATTTCTTCTATTCGTTTTTTTTTTTTTTCAGAATTGAATGAAGAATTTTTGCTTGGTATACTCTAGCTTTTTACATTACTTTAGTCATTTTTAGATTAAAAATTTAAAAATCTATGAATAACTCAAAAAAAGTATCTTTCTATGTTTAAGAATAAAAATTATGTTATGCTAAATATCTTTAGTTTGATCTGGATCTGTTTTAATTCTGCCCTTTATTCAAGCAGTTTTGTCTTGGCCAAATTGCCAGAGGCCTACGCTTTTTTGAAACCGATCGTAGATATTATGCCAGTAATCCCTCTTTTCTTTTTTCTTTTAGCCTTTGTTTGGCAAGCTGCTGTAAGTTTTCGATAAGATTTTAAATACTGCGCTACAAAATTCATAATTTAGTCCCGAAAAAAAAATTATAAAACAATTGATAAGGTCAGATGAGTCTTACAGTATGAACCCTGAAATAAACGATTGAGATTCATATATAACCGCGAAAAAGCTAGATCAACTCATTTATAGTTATAGAATTGTAAGTATAAATAAATATTCTAATTAGAGTCCTCCGCAATATCTGAAAAAAAAAAAATAAAAAATTAGAATAAAAAACTCAACCCAACTTTAGACTTAGAAACGGATTTCTGAAAAATTCGATCTTTTTTCTATGTTCTAAAAATTGAAAATCTATTCTCTTTTTCCCAAACAAAAAAGAAGATCTTGGAGATTGTGTAATGCTTACTCTCAAACTTTTTGTTTATACGGTAGTGATATTCTTTGTTTCTCTATTCATCTTCGGATTCCTATCTAATGATCCAGGACGAAATCCCGGACGTGAAGAGTAAAAAAAAATGAAAAGAAAAACGATTAAAAGAACGTTTTTTTTTTCAAAAAAAACATAAGGGGATTAATTCGAAATAAAATGAAAATACCAAGAGTTACCAACGTAACAGAAAGGGAAAGAGAGGGATTCGAACCCTCGGTACAAAAGATTCGTACAACGGATTAGCAATCCGACGCTTTAGTCCACTCAGCCATCTTTCCCTATTAATTTAATTGGTAAAATTGCAAAAGTTCCATATACAAAAAAAGTATGTAATGCTTGCCAAATGAAAAAAAAAAGCGCTTTTTTGTCTCACTACTTTTTCACTATTACTATCACACTTTTACTATAATAGATAGTGTAAAATTTTGTTTTTTTAATTATTCATATTCATTAATAATGAATATAAGGGTTTTAGATCTTTATATAAAAGCTTTAATTTTGAATAATTTTAAGATTGAATCAAAAGATAAGAAATAGAAAAGAAATTTAGACACATTAATAATAAAAATTTAGAAATTACGGAAGAATACTATATATGTAAATAGCTTCTCATATCAATTTCATATGAAAAGGTCATATGAAATAGCTCTCCTTTTTCATGTTGATTTCCACGGCCTGGCCCCGGTCGGTACCTAGCCGGGCCCCTTTTTTGTTATTCAAACAAGAAGGAAAAATAATTTTAAATATAAAGAATAATAGAGGACTATTTCCATTTCTATTTTCTCTATTTTCTATAATTAAAGAATCATAGTCTCATTTCTGATTTTATTGTTTTTTTACTGGATAAAAAAAAAGGACCCTACTTTCTTGATTTCTTGAAGAATAACTTTTTTTGGTTCTGAATTAATGAGCTTTGGCCAGTAGTTACCAAAACCCCTTTCGAAAAAGAAAGAGCTTTTTTAGTTATTTATTTAGTTATTTAAATAGTTAGTTAAACAGTAGTTTTCCTTTCCTAAAGTGTACTGACAAAAAACTAAGTCAATGCTCCCCTTTTCGTTTTTATGATTCTTTTTTGATCCTATATTAATTATAACTAATTACTTTACTCGACAAAATATCCTTTCTATTTAATAATGGGATTATAGCGGGTATAGTTTAGTGGTAAAAGTGTGATTCGTTCTAATAGCCCCTTAATGGTTAAGGGGTCCTTCGATTGGATTCATAGTCCGATCAAAAACTTTATTTCTTAAAAGGATTCAATCCTTTACCTTTCAATATTCAATAAAAGATTCGAAGAAGAATATACATTCTCGTAATTTGTATCCAAGAGTCAACTATAACTTCATAAACAGAAATTGGATTTTGAAATTACGAAACAAAATGTTCTTAATTGAATGAATACATTCAATTGAATGAGTATGAGTAAAGGGTCCATGGATAGATATAGAAAAGTTTATTTATAATCGTAACTAAATCTTTGATTTTTTTTTTTTATTTCTTTTAGATTTTAGAAAAGATTAAAGCGAAATAGCTATTAAAAGGTGACTTTGGTTTACTAGAGACATTGCAGTTTTTTTTTGATTTTATTAGCCCGGCATAAACAAAAAACTTTTCCTAAGGATTCTTTCAATTCAAATAGAAATAGATAACGAAGTAACTAGAAAAATTGTTAAAATTCCCCTTTCTTCTATAGGGATCGTCTAGAAAGCGCCTTCTTTTGACCCCAGTAAGAGAGAAAGCCGACATAGATGTTATGGGTCCAAGTTCAAAAAAAGAATCAAATTGATATTGATTTAGTATTTTTATTTTTATATTGAATTGTTATTAATAACAACTAAAACTTTGATTCTTTTTTATTATTTAATAATATTTAAATATTATTAAGAAGTTAATATTAAATGAATTTTTTGGGTTCACGTCTTTTATACGATGATATGGATATGGGAATTTCTCAATATTCCATAAAGGAGCCGAATGAAACCAAAGTTTCATGTTCGGTTTTGAATTAGAGACGTTAAGATAAATCAACGTCGACTATAACCCTTAGCCTTCCAAGCTAACGATGCGGGTTCGATTCCCGCTACCCGCTTTATCTATTATTCTAGGCTAGTAAAGTCTAGAATAATAAAATAGGATGCATTAGAATCTAAATTCTAATCTAAAAATATAAAAAAATACCAAGGAATAATTCTACGAAAAATTGTCTTTTTTTGCAAATCTAGAATATTCAAATTATTAATAATTTGAATTAATTAAATTAATAGTAATTAAGATACTATGATATAATATTTGGATATAATATATAATATCAAATTTGAAAAATTTTGAGTATTTATTATACATACCTTATTTTTTATTAAGAATAAATTACATTTTTAATTTTTTCTTTATTTTATTTTATTTATTTTATATAAATAGGGGATTCTAAAAATGTAATAATTATCTCGCATCCTTTTTCTTTAATTCTTTCATTTTTCTTTAAAGTAAAAAAAAAAACAAATTGGAATGAAAAGCGTCCATTGTCTAATGGATAGGACAGAGGTCTTCTAAACCTTTAGTATAGGTTCAAATCCTATTGGACGCATGGACGCAATTGATTTCCATATCTTTGTTAGATTTTTATCTATGTAAAAATTTAGGGTTTTTCTATTATCTATGTAAAAATTTAGGGTTTTTCTAAGAGACACTTAATCTTATACTTAAGATTATTACTTAAGAATATACTAGATATTCGAATTTTATTCTAAATAGAATTATTTTTAGAAATAGATATATAGTATGCTATACTATAATAAGCTTTTATAGTATAATT